GACGATTTGGAAGAAGAGGAGATAGGAAATGAGGAAGAGTCGCGGCCGGATCGTGGTATTCGTTCACGAAAAGCTAAACGTGTAGTCATTTTTACTGATAACGAAACGAATAAAGAGAAAGAAACATCTACTACTGAGACTCCCGGAACTACTAAAAACAAAAATACCGAGAATACTAGTAATCAGGATCGATCTGACGAAGTGGCTTTGACGCGCTATTCGCAACAATCAGATTTTCGTCGTGATCTAATCAAAGGATCCGTGCGAGCTCAAAGACGTAAAACAGTTACTTGGGAACTGTTTCAAGCAACTGTGCATTCCCCGCTTTTTTTGGACAGAGTAGACAAAACTTTTTTTTTTCCTTTTGACATCTCCGGAACACTGAGTTTGTTTTTCAGACATTGGAGTGATAAAGGCACGGAATTTAAAATTTCGAATTCTGAAGAGACAAAAGAAAAAGAAAAAAAAAAGGAGGCGAAAAGGCAGGAGAATGAGCGGATAAGAATAGCAGAAACTTGGGATACTATTATATTTGCTCAAGGAATAAGGGGTTATATGTTAGTAATCCAATCGATTCTTAGAAAATACCTAGTATTACCCTCATTGATAATAGTAAAAAATATGGGCCGTATGTTATTATTTCAATTCCCCGAGTGGCGCGAGGATTTGAAAGCGTGGAGTAAGGAAATGCATGTTAAATGCACTTATAATGGTGTTCAATTGTCAGAAAAAGAATTTCCTAAAAATTGGTTAACGGATGGTATTCAGATAAAGATCCTATTTCCTTTCTGTCTGAAACCTTGGCACAAATCTAAAATACAATCGGATCATAGAGATCCGGTGAAAAATAAAGGAAAAACAGAAAATTTTTGTTTTTTAACAGTTTGGGGAATGGAAGCTGAACTACCTTTTGGTTCTCCCCGAAAACGACCTTCCTTTTTTGAACCTATTGGGGAAGAAATTGAAAAAAAACTCCTAAAAATTAAAAAGAAATGCTTTCTAGCTCTACGAATTTTAAAGCAAAGAACAAAATGGTTTATAAGGGTTTCAAAACAAAAAACACGATGGATTTTCAAAATATTTCGATTTATAAAAAAAATAATGCAAGAATTTGCAAAAGTAAGTCCAATTCCATTATTTGGCTTGAGGGAAATAAATGAATCGAGTATAAATAAAAATATAAATAGACAAAATTATACAATAAGTAATAAGATTATTCAGGAGTCGCCCAGTCAAATTAGATCCGGGGATTGGATAAATTATTCACTGACAGCAAAAAAAATAAAAGATCTGGCTGATAGGACAAGTACAATCAGAGATCAAATCAAAAAAATCACAAAAGATAAGAAAAAAATATTTATAGCTCCAGAGCTAAACATTAGTCCTAATGAAACAAGTTGTGATGATAAGAAATTAGAGTTGCAGCAGGGGATTTGGCGGATATTCAAAAGAAGACGTACTCGATTAATACGCAAATGGAACTATTTTTTGAAATTTTTTATTGAAAGGATATACATAGATATTCTTTTATGTATCATTAATAGTCTGAGAATTAATAGAAAACTTTTTCTTGAATCAAAAAAGAAAATTTTTTATAAATATAGCTCCAATAATGAAACAAATCAAGAAGGAATTGACGAAACAAATTCAAAAACAATTCATTTTATTTCGACTATCAAAAAGTCACTTTCTACTATTAGTAAAAAGAATTCGCCTATTTTTTGTGATCTTGCCTCTTTATCGCAGGCATATGTATTTTACAAATTATCACAAACCCAAGTTATTAATAAATATTACTTAAGATCTGTGCTTCAATATCACGGAACAATTCTTTTTATTAAGGATAAAATAAAAGATTCCTTTGGAACACAAAGACTATCTCATTTTCATTTGGAATCAGGACATAAGAAACTTCGCAATTTTAGACTGAATGAATGGAAAAACTGGTTACGGGGCCCTTATCACTATCATTACGATTTATCTAAGACTAGGTGGTCTCGATTAGTACCACAAAAATGGCGAAATAGAACTCAAAAAAGTTGTATCGGTCAAACAAAAAATTCAACCAATTTTTATTTATATGAAAAAGACCGAATAATTCATTACGAGAAACAAAATAATTATGCAGTGGAATCATTACTGAATAAAAAAGATAAATTAAAAAACTACAAATATGATTGTTTAGCACATAAATATATTCATTATGAAGATAAAAAGGGCTCATACATTTATCGATCGCTGTTACAAGTAAATGAGGCAAAAAAGTTTCTCTCGAATTACAATACATATAATCCTAATTTTTTTTATGTATCGGGGGATATATCTCTTAATAATTATCTAAGAGAAGATTGCGATACGCGTAGAACTCCAGATAGAAAATATTTTGATTGGAAAATTTTTTATTTTTGTCTTAGAACAAAAATAGATATTGAGTACTGGGCCAATATTAATAAAAATACTAAGACTCGGACTAATTATTATCAAATAATTGATAACATTGATAATAAAGATAAAAAAGATCTTTTTTATCCCGCGATTCATAAACAAGTCAACCCGGCCAATCAAACAAAAACCTCTTTTGATTGGATGGAAATGAATGAAGAAATACTAAATTGTCCTATATCTCATTTGGAACTTTGGTTTTTCCCAGAATTTGTATCACTTTATGATGCATATAAAATTCAACCATGGACCGTACCGATCAATTTACTTCTTTTAAATTTTCATGGAAATGAGAACGATTTAAATTTTAATGGAAATGAGAACGTTAGTGAAAAAAAAAAAATTAACGAAAAGCAAAAAAAAGATCCTGAATTAGAAAATAAAACTAAAGAAGAAAAAAATAAGCCAGTCCAGGGAAATATTGGATCAGATCCATCAAATCAACAAAAAAATGTTAAACAAAGTGTTAAAGAAGATTCTGATGGAGGATCAAACATTCAAAGTAAAAATAAATCTACGAAGGACATAGCTGCGGAATTAGATTTCTTCCTCAAAAGATATTTTCTTTTTCAATTAAGATGGGATAATCCTTTGAATAAAAAAATACTTAATAATGTCAAAGTATATTGTCTACTCCTTAGGCTGAAAAATCCAAGAGAAATTGCTATAGCCTCTATTCAAAGAAACGAAATGAGTCTGGATGTAATGCCGATTTCGAAGACTCTAACTCTTGCAAAATTACTAAAAAGGGGAATATTGATTATTGAACCTGCTCGGCTATCTATAAAATGGGATGGACAATTTATTATGTATCAAACCATAGCTATTTCGCGGGTGCATAAAAATAAGCACCAAACCAAAACGAATAAAAAATGCCAAGAAAAAATAAATGTTGATAAGACTGGTCTTGATAAATTTATTGCACAACATGAAAAGTTGGTTGGAAATAGAAACAAAAATCATAACGATTTGCTGGTTGTTGAAAATATTTTATCTCCCAAACGTCGTAGAGAATTGAGAATTCGAGTTTGTTTAAGTTTAAATTCGGGAAGGAATGTGAATGTTGTGAATACAAATACAGTATTTTGTAAGGGTAACAAAGCAAGTAACTGTGTTCAATTTTTGGATGAAGGTAAACATCTTGATAGAAATACAAATCAATTTATTAAGTTAAAATTATTTCTTTGGCCCAATTATCGATTAGAGGATTTAGCTTGTATGAATCGCTATTGGTTTGATACCAATAATGGCAGTCGTTTTAGTCTGTCAAGGATACGTATGTATCCCAGATTGAGAATTAGTTGATGGTACATTTCCTATAGATCGCGCGACATATATGGCATATGAAGGCAAACAGATATACACCCGCGTTGTGTTATATTACATTCTGGTAGATGATACTGATTTAATGTAATGAACTTATCATATCAGAAAAGAATCGGCGGACTCTTCCTTACTTTTATTAAGTCCAAATTTTCTAGGTTTTGGGTACAAAATTTATCATCCATACCCTTTTTTGTATTCATATCCGAAAATTTGTAAATTGGATTGATTAATTGAATTCGAAAAAAAGAAGTATTATGAATAAATTAAGATTCTATTTTGGTGTATAAAAAATGAAAATGACTTATTATTATTACTGATCGAGAAAATCCATATTTGTAAAAACGAATAAAGAAGGGGGGCGAAAAGAATTATTTTTATGGTAAAAAGTTCATTTATCTCAGTTATTTCGCAAGAAGAAAAAGAAGAAAATAAAGGGTCTGTTGAATTTCAAATATTCAGTTTCACCAATAAGATACGGAAACTTACTTCACATTTAGAATTGCACAGAAAAGATTATTTATCTCAGAGAGGTCTACGGAAAATTTTGGGAAAACGTCAACGGCTACTGGCTTATTTGTCAAAAAAAAATAGAGTACGTTATAAAGAATTAATTAGTCAATTGGATATTCGAGAGCCAAAAACTCGTCTAAATTAATTTGAAAATTCGTTTTCAGCAATTCATGGAATAATGAATCGGAGAAAAATATATGACTGTACCAACTGCAAGAAAAGATCTCATGATAGTAAATATGGGCCCTCAACACCCATCAATGCATGGTGTTCTTCGACTCATTGTTACTCTAGATGGTGAGGATGTTATTGACTGTGAACCCGTATTGGGTTATTTACACAGAGGAATGGAAAAAATTGCAGAAAATCGAACAATTATACAATATTTGCCTTATGTAACACGTTGGGATTATTTAGCTACTATGTTTACAGAGGCAATAACGGTAAATGCACCAGAACAGTTAGGAAATATTCAAGTACCTAAGAGAGCCAGCTATATTAGAGTCATTATGCTGGAACTGAGTCGTATAGCTTCTCATTTATTATGGCTTGGCCCTTTTATGGCGGATATCGGCGCGCAAACCCCTTTTTTCTATATTTTCAGAGAGAGAGAACTGATATATGATCTATTCGAAGCTGCCACGGGTATGCGAATGATGCATAATTATTTCCGTATCGGAGGAGTAGCGGCTGATCTACCTCATGGCTGGATAGATAAATGTTTGGATTTTTGTGATTATTTTGTAACAGGGGTTACTGAATATCAAAAGCTTATTACGCGGAATCCTATTTTTTTGGAACGAGTTGAAGGGGTGGGCTGTATTAGTGGAGAGGAAGCAATAAATTGGGGCTTATCCGGACCCATGCTACGGGCTTCCGGAATTCAATGGGATCTTCGTAAAGTTGATCATTATGAGTGTTACGATGAATTTGATTGGGAAGTGCAATGGCAAAAAGAAGGAGATTCGTTAGCTCGTTATTTAGTCCGAATCAATGAAATGAAGGAATCCATAAAAATTATTCAACAAGCTCTGGAACGAATTCCAGGAGGTCCCTATGAAAATTTAGAGGTACGACGCTTTGGTAGCGCAAGGAATTCCGAATGGAACGATTTTGATTATCGGTTCATTAGTAAAAAACCTTCACCCACTTTTGAATTGTCGAAACAAGAACTTTATGTGAGAGTAGAAGCCCCAAAAGGGGAGTTGGGAATTTTTCTAATAGGAGATCAGAGTGTTTTTCCCTGGAGATGGAAAATTCGTCCGCCAGGTTTTATCAATTTGCAAATTCTTCCTCAGCTAGTTAAAAGAATGAAATTGGCTGATATTATGACAATACTAGGTAGTATAGATATCATTATGGGAGAAGTTGATCGTTGAAATGATAATTGATACGACAAAAGTACAACAAGCTATCAATTCTTTTTCCAGATCGGAATCGTTAAAAGAGTTTTATGGACTCATATGGTTGCTTGTTCCTATTTTTACTCCTTTATCGGGAATCATAATAGGGGTATTAGTAATTGTGTGGTTAGAAAGACAAATATCCGCAGGGATACAACAACGTATTGGACCTGAGTACGCCGGCCCTTTGGGAATTCTTCAAGCTCTAGCAGATGGGACCAAACTACTTTTCAAAGAGGATCTTCTCCCATCTAGAGGGGATAGTCGTTTATTCAGTCTCGGACCGTCTATAGCGGTCATAGCAATTTTACTAAGTTATTCGGTAATTCCTTTTGGCTATCGCCTTGTTCTAGCCGATCTGAGTATAGGCGTTTTTTTATGGATTGCAATTTCCAGTATTGCTCCTATTGGACTTCTTATGTCAGGATATGGATCGAATAATAAATATTCCTTTTTAGGTGGTCTACGAGCTGCCGCTCAATCGATTAGTTATGAAATACCATTAACTCCATGTGTGTTATCAATTTCTCTACGTGTGATTCGTTAGGATATTCACTTTTTTTATTCATCATTAGGGGCGATGAACTAAACCAGATAGTTATATGAGTGAAACAAAACAGCTTAGAAATTGGCAGTCAAAAAATTGAGTCTCATTCCCTAGGTACAAGAGTTAAGCAAAAGTAAACATAAACACTATAAACTGTTTCCCAAAGATTGGTGGATTAGTCATCATGGGTTGAAGCGGGTACAAAAGATCAACCTGTATGGAGTTTTTACTTTTTACTATTGTTTGTATTACTATAACTATACCAGGGGTCGAGCAAAAATTAGTGGACGGTTAGGAATACCAAGGTACACAAAGGATTTGTAATGGAGAGAATGTAAGTTATCTCGAGAGGTATTTCCGCATAAAAGGAATCCTAATGGGGACTTTAAGTTGGTAGAAATGATCAAGCAGTACTTCCCCACGATCCCGATCCAGAGTATGTTCCTATCCACTGATTAAAGAAATTACTATCAGGAACGAAGTAATCTTTTATTTTATTTTTTCTTTATCCACTTTATACATAGTAATACATAAGTCTTAGCACAATTCATAAACTATATAGAATGTATAATTTTTTTTTCGTAATCGAAAGGTATGAATAAAAATAGTAGTACTAAATAAAAAGAAAGACAAAGTGAAATTATTCTAAAGGATAAGATCAATTCAGAAGCACTTTTTTATAGCAGACAGAATTGCATTGGTCTAATTTTGGACTCTCTGATGTATCGTTACTCGATCTACTCCACAAGCATATCGATAAAATATCAAATCAGTCCTTATATTTTTTTGTGGCCGTCGAGGAGCCGTATGAAGCTGAAGTCTCATGTACGGTTTTGCAATAGCGAGGGGAATAGTGATGTTATCCTCGACTATGATTATCTAACAGTTCAAGTACAGTTGATATTGTTGAGGCACAGTCAAAATATGGGTTTTTGGGGTGGAATATGTGGCGTCAACCTATAGGGTTTATGGTTTTTCTAATTTCTTCCCTCGCAGAATGTGAGAGATTACCTTTTGATTTACCAGAGGCAGAGGAAGAATTAGTTGCGGGCTATCAAACCGAATATTCTGGTATTAAATTTGGTTTATTTTACGTTGCTTCCTATCTAAACCTACTAGTTTCTTCATTATTCGTAACAGTTCTTTACTTGGGTGGTTGGAATTTTTCTATTCCGTACATATCCATTCCTGAGCTTTTCGGAAATAATGAAGTGTGTGGAGTCTTTGGAACGACAATTGGTATCTTTATTACATTAGCTAAAGCTTATTTGTTCCTGTTTATTCCTATCACAACAAGATGGACTTTACCCAGGCTGAGAATGGACCAACTATTGAATCTTGGGTGGAAGTTTCTTTTACCTATCTCTTTAGGTAATCTATTATTGACAACTTCTTTCCAACTCCTTTCGCTGTAAGGGCATAGGATATTATAGATTAATAACTTCTCTCAAACAAGAGAAAGAAACATTAAATTATTCAGAGATATTCCCAATATGTTCCCTATGGTAACTGGGTTCATGAATTATGGTCAACAAACAGTACGAGCTGCAAGGTATATCGGCCAAAGTTTTATGATTACCTTATCCCACGCGAATCGTTTGCCGGTAACTATTCAATATCCTTATGAAAAATTGATAACATCAGAGCGTTTCCGCGGTCGAATACATTTTGAATTTGATAAATGTATTGCTTGTGAAGTATGTGTTCGCGTATGCCCTATTGATCTACCCGTTGTTGATTGGAAATTGAAAACGGATATTCGAAAGAAACGATTGCTCAATTACAGTATTGATTTCGGAATATGTATATTTTGTGGTAACTGCGTCGAGTATTGTCCAACAAACTGTTTATCAATGACTGAAGAATATGAACTTTCTACTTATGATCGGCACGAATTGAATTATAATCAAATTGCTTTGGGTCGCTTACCGATGTCAGTAATTGGAGATTACACAATTCGAACAATTAGGAATTCGGCTCCAATATAAAGAAACCACAGGCAACCTTGTTGATTCAATAACAATTACCAATTAGTAAGATTCCGTTTTTCTTTGATCCGAAGGAACGAAGTTTGCTTAGGCAATAACTAAGAATCCTAAAGGGAGAATCTCGGCTTGTTTTATATTGAAAATATATTCATATATCCGTGATGATTTCAAAATCGATAAATTCAATTGAATTTTGAACGGTTCTTTTTTAGTATAGAGAAACGGGATGCAATTAAAAATACTAAGTGTATCTATATCAACCAACATCCCATAAGGAGTTAGGATTTAATTAAATTAGAAATGCATTTATTATATTAAAAAAAGGATAACGTCTTTTTCCTGGTCTGGTCAATAAGGTCACATGAAACATTTTGACTTATTTTAGCGATTATTTTACATAAAAAAATGGATTTACCTGCACCAATACATGATTTTATTTTAGTATTTTTGGGGTTGGGTCTTATTGTTGGCGGTCTAGGAGTAGTATTACTTACCAATCCAATTTATTCTGCCTTTTCTTTGGGATTGGTGCTTGTTTGTATATCCTTATTCCATATTCTTTCGGACTCCCATTTTGTAGCTGCGGCACAGCTACTTATTTACGTGGGGGCCATAAATGTCTTAATCGTGTTTGCTGTGATGTTCATGAATGGTTCAGAATATTACAATGATTTCCGTCTTTGGACCGTCGGAGATGGAGTCACTTCACTAGTTTGTACAAGTATTTTTGTTTCACTAATTACTACTATCTCAGATACGTCATGGTACGGGATTATTTGGACCGCAAGATCAAATCAAATTCTAGAGCAGGATTTGATAAATAATGGTCAACAAATTGGGATTCATTTATCAACAGATTTTTTTCTTCCGTTTGAACTTATTTCTATAATTCTTTTAGTTGCCTTGATAGGTGCAATTGCTATGGCTCGTCAGTAACAAATACTTAGATTAGAAAAGGGACTTCTTTTGTTTTGTCTTATATCATCTATTTTTCTTTAAATGCCGTTTTAAGGTCGTTCATGTATAAAATGTAAATGTTTTAATTAGATCTATTACTAATACCTTTCTTTAATTACGTACTTGTTATATTCTAGTCAATCGAATGGGTTGAATTATTGTTCATTCATATTGAAATGAATTTACTCAAGATTGAATTGATGAGGAGTAGTTCAATGATGCTCGAGCATGTACTTGTTTTGAGTGCCTATTTATTATCTATCGGCATCTACGGATTGATTACAAGTCGAAATATGGTTAGAGCACTTATGTGTCTTGAGCTTATATTGAATGCGGTTAATATGAATTTCGTAACATTTTCTGATTTATTTGATAGCCGCCAATTAAAAGGAGACATTTTCTCGATTTTTGTTATAGCTATTGCAGCCGCTGAAGCAGCTATTGGATTAGCTATTGTTTCTTCAATTTATCGTAACAGAAAATCAACTCGTATTAATCAATCAAATTTATTGAATAAATAGTAGTAATCATCCGCATAAAAATAAAAAATAGAATATTTACTTTAATTGGTATGTGTGCCACACTATTTTCTAAAAAAAGAAATCAAAGTATCTTGGCCCTCTCTAATGAGCAGATCCAGAAGTAGATTGATTACAAACTAATTCTGGTAAATCTAAATCATTGATTCGTCTGGTGTCTAAATGTATGATTCATTTACTAATACTAATTTACTAGATCGAAAATTTATGACGTTCAAAAAATTTATAGCTCCAATGTCACATTCAGTAAAGATTTATGATACATGTATAGGGTGTACTCAATGTGTACGAGCCTGTCCCACAGATGTATTAGAAATGATACCTTGGGATGGATGTAAAGCTAAGCAAATAGCTTCGGCTCCAAGAACCGAGGACTGTGTGGGTTGTAAAAGGTGTGAATCCGCCTGCCCAACAGATTACTTGAGTGTACGGGTTTATTTATGGCATGAGACAACTCGCAGCATGGGTCTAGGTTATTGATACGTTGCAAAAATTCTACTTGCATCTTTTGGGTTTCTCTTTACCGACAAAAACCCGTACTCTATAATATATTTATATAATATATATATGTAATGATGAATTTATAGAGTACGGGTTTTTCTGGTCAAAGTGTATCTTGTCTTTACCACGAATTATTTTCCTTGGTTAACAATAATTGTTGTTTTGCCGATATTCGCGGGCTCCTCAATTTTATTTTTACCCCATAGGGGAAATAAGACCATTAGATGGTATACTATTTGTATTTGTATATTAGAACTCCTTCTAACCACCTATGCATTCTGTTATCATTTTCAATTGGACGATCCATTAATCCAATTGGAACAGGATTATAAATGGATAAATATTTTTGATTTTCACTGGAGGCTCGGAATCGATGGACTTTCGCAAGGACCCATTTTACTGACGGGCTTCATTACGACTTTAGCAACTTTAGCGGCTTGGCCTGTTACTCGAGATTCACGATTGTTCCATTTCCTGATGTTAGCAATGTACAGCGGTCAAATAGGATCATTTGCCTCTCGAGATCTTTTACTTTTTTTCATCATGTGGGAGTTAGAATTAATTCCTGTCTACCTACTTCTATCCATGTGGGGGGGGAAGAGACGTTTGTACTCGGCTACAAAGTTTATTTTGTACACTGCGGGAGGTTCTATTTTTCTCTTAATGGGAGTTCTAGGCATGGGTTTATATGGTTCTAATGAACCAACATTAAATTTTGAAACATCAGCTAATCAATCGTATCCTGTAGCATTGGAAATAATATTATATCTTGGATTTTTTATTGCTTATGCTGTCAAACTGCCGATCATACCTCTACATACATGGTTACCGGATACCCACGGAGAAGCACATTATAGTACATGTATGCTTTTAGCCGGAATCCTATTAAAAATGGGAGCATATGGATTAGTTCGGATCAATATGGAATTATTACCCCACGCGCATTCTATATTTTCTCCTTGGTTGATGATAGTAGGTACAATTCAAATAATCTATGCAGCTTCAACATCTCCCGGTCAACGCAATTTAAAAAAGAGAATTGCGTATTCTTCTGTATCTCATATGGGTTTCATAATTATAGGAATTAGTTCCATAACCGATACGGGACTTAACGGGGTCATTTTGCAAATGATCTCTCATGGATTTATTGGTGCGGCACTTTTTTTCTTGGCAGGAACGAGTTACGATAGAATACGTCTTGTTTATCTCGACGAAATGGGGGGGGTAGCTATCCCAATGCCAAAAATATTTACACTGTTCAGTAGTTTCTCAATGGCTTCTCTTGCATTGCCGGGAATGAGTGGTTTTGTTGCGGAGTTGGTAGTATTTTTTGGAATAATTACTAGCCAAAAATTTTTTTTAATGCCAAAAATACTAATTACATTTGTAACGGCAGTTGGAATGATATTAACTCCCATTTATTCATTATCTATGTTACGCCAGATTTTCTATGGATACAAACAATTTAATGTTCCAAATTCTCAATTTTTAGATTCTGGACCGCGAGAACTTTTTGTTTCGATCTGTATCCTTCTACCTGTAATAGGTATTGGTATTTATCCGGATTTCGTTTTTTCTCTATCAGTTGACAAGGTAGAAGCCATTTTATCTAATTACTTTTATAGATAAGTTTTAGCAAAAATACATACAATAAGATACAAATTAAGTTAAGTAAAATAAAAAATTCTTTTGCGTCGCTCGTTGTACAAGGTACAATGAAAAAGAAATAAACAACATTAAAAAATTCATTAGATACATTTGGAGTTTGTGAGAACCATAAACTTAAAGTAGTTTATGGTTCTCACAAACTCTTACAAACTTTCGCTATATACGATATTCCCTTGTATTGTATTGGCAAGGCCCCTTCTTCTTCAATTAGATGTTAATGTGAATGAACCATAACTATGCAGCCCTATTCCTAATAGATTTACCCCAAAATAGCATATCCAAATTATAAGAAATCCCATAGAAGCCACAATTGCAGAATTTATGCTTTGCAAATTTTTCTTTGTTCGAGTATGTAAATAAATCGCAAATATAGTCCAAGTAATAAATGCCCAAGTTTCCTTGGGATCCCAACTCCAATATGATCCCCACGCTTCGTTAGCCCATACTGCTCCCGAAAGAATACCGATGGTTAAAAAGATAAAACCTAGACTAATGACACGACAACTCCAAAAATCTAATTGTTGAATTAATTGATACCTATGATAATTTCTACACGAAATAAAAAAAGTGTTTTGTAAAACATTGCTTATTTGATTCACGTATTGGGTCTCGCCAGAGGAAAAGGGCCCAATTAATAAACGATTACCTTTACCAATACCAAAAATTTCTAGGTTTCTCCGAAATGTAATTACTAGAAGGGCTATTGATAATAATGATCCACATAGAAGAGCTGCGTAGCTCAATACCATCATACTTACGTGCATCATTAACCACTGGGATTGGAGAGCAGGTACTAATTTTGTGGATTGATGCATTTCAGTTAAAAGGCCTGAAGTAGCAAAGCCTTGGGTAAAAATAGCGCTCGGTGCGGTTATTGCACTTAAATTATTTTTCTGGTTCCTAAAATAGGGAACCAGATGAATAATGGAAAAACCCCATGAAAGGAACATTAATGACTCATATAAATCACTTAAGGGAAAATGCCCAGAAGAAATCCAACGAATAGCTAAAAATCCTGTTATACAGAAAAAAGTAGCTATCAGCCCTTTTTCTAACGAATCATATAGTTCGGCAATTTCGTGGACTAATAAGGTCATCAAATAAATCGTGATTACAATTGAAACAATCGAAAAAGAGATATGAGTTAATATATGTTCTAAAGTAAAAAATATCATAAAAAATCCTAAATGTAAATCTGGAATTTAATTCATTATAGGATTTATTTTAGTTCTTTTCGAAGATGCCGCCACTCGGACTCGAACCGAGATGCTCTAGCACTGCTTCCTAAGAGCAGCGTGTCTACCGATTTCACCATGGCGGCGTGTTCGAAATCATAATAGCTCATCCATATTCAATCGTCGAGATTGAAGGATTCAATTAATATCCTTTAGCTTTAGCAAAACTGAATAAAGACTCGGTCAATTTTCTATTTGAACGTTCAATAATCTTTACTTGGATAACGGTGTTTGTTATTTTTATTTGAATTTTCACAATGCAATTGTTTTTTTTTGCGGTTAAAGGTAAGCTCGTCCGGAATCTAACAGTGGGGGCTAGATAGTTCTGTTCGCAATCTGGACCCAGAGTTAAAAAAATTCCCCCCCTTTTTATACTCTACCCAAGGAATTTTTGTTTTTGAGAAATTGAAAATTTCAAATCAAATATTTTGAAAGCTTGGTATCAAAACTTAATTAATTAATGGGATTTTCTTTGTGTCCATAATTTTTCTTTGGATTTACCAAACTTATTAGGTATTGGGTTGGGTGTATAACAAAAAACTTTAAATCTAAGGATGAATTTCTATCGGAATTTTGCTAGATTAAAACTTTTTGCAAAGAAAAAATAAAAATACAACGTATTATTTTGAAAAGTGAATAAGTCGATGGGGATTATAATCTTCCCCATCCCCCAAAAACTCACAAAAAAGAGAAAATTTTGTACCTTGAGCTTAAATTTTGTATAGTAACTTTCCAGTAGACAAAAAAGTTTTTATTATACATACCACACCACAATATGAGAATGAGATTCTATTTCATATTGATCAGTTCAAAATAAATATTAGTTAAAGGTAATAAGAAAGTAAGAATGATTCAATTAGCCAATTGATCGATTCATTTCAATTTAATTTACCTTATTTCATTATTACTATTACCTGTTTGTACTTGTTTGTCGCACAAAAAAACTTTTTGAATTCCCAGTAGAAAGAGATTTTGCTAAAGAAAGCGCTTTTACTGCCACCAAATATCCTTTGAATTTCCAAATATTTTTACGAATACGCTTTTTTGAGATAGAAGTACGTTTCTTTGGAACCGCCATTCAAAAATAAAGAGGTTACTCATTATTATAGTTAAATGTGAAAGACATCTATTGGTTAAACAAAATAGATTTTTTTACACTATTATTATATACAATATTCTTACATACAATAATACAATATTCAAAATGAAGTCAAAGAATAGTTGAATAGTTTTTTTTTTATTTTTTTTGTTACTATTTGAATATATCCTCATTCAGATTTATTTCGATGGGATTCGCTGCTCTAGAAATTTAATTGCTTGCCGTTAAGAATCAAAAGGGGGTTTAATTGAGTTTCTCGGGATATTTTGGTCGTGTTAGTTATTGTTTTACTATACGTAAATTTTATTTATACTTTAATAAAAGTTCAAATTGATCGAAAAGTTTTCTAAAAACTACCTGCTTTTCTTTTAAAAATAAAAACACTACTGTAAAATGCAAATTCTTTTTTCTCTTAATTCTAATTGATCAAGTAAAGTAGACCTAATGAAAATTATAAAATTCGAATCAGTTAATGAGTTAGTAGTTAATTGATTGATACGTAGCTTGATAATCAAAGAAGAACGTTTTAGTATTCTTTATCTAGCAATTATATGCAAACTGAAGCGCGGAGTAACGAAATTACGGATATCATAGAATTTTCTATAATTAGAATTAATTTGTTTGATTGGAAAGCATATAAGCAATTCAATCAGTTCTACAACGAACTAGTTAATTATTATGACAAAATTAACTAAAATAATGATGTCTTTTTTTTTTCTGTATGATTAGAATTTTTCATTTTATTTGATTATTTTTTTTTGCTCTTTATCAAAGAAATAAGAACTGGTGAATCTGAAACAATTAAACAATTAATAAAAAATACAATAAGTTTAATTATGGAACATACATATCAATATGCATGGATCATACCCTTCCTTCCGCTGCCAGTTCCTATAGCAATCGGAGTGGGACTTATCCTTGTTCCAACAGCAACAAAGAGTCTTCGCCGTATGTGGGCTTTTCCTAGTGTTTTATTACTAAGTATCATTATGATTTTTTCAGCCGATCTGTCTATTCATCAAATAAATGGCAGTCTTATTCATCAATATGTATGGTCTTGGACTATCAATAATGATTTTTCCTTAGAATTTGGCTATTGGATCGATCCACTTACTTCCGTTATGCTACTATTAATCACTACTGTTGGAATAATGGTTCTTATTTATAGTGACAATTATATGTCTCATGATCAAGGATATTTAAGATTTTTTGCTTATATGAGTTTTTCCAATGCTTCCATGATGGGATTGGTTACTAGTTCCAATTTGATACAAATTTATATTTTTTGGGAATTAGTTGGAATGTGTTCGTATCTATTAATAGGGTTTTGGTTCACACGACCACTTGCCGCAAGTGCTTGTCAAAAAGCCTTTGTAACTAATCGTGTAGGAGATTTTGGTTTATTATTAGGAATTTTAGGTTGTTATTTTATAACGGGTAGTTTCGAATTTCGGGATTTGTTCGAAATAACCAATAACTTGATTGATAATGGTGGGGTAAATTCTTTATTTCTTACTTTGTGTGCCTCCTTATTATTCGTCGGTGCAGTTGCTAAATCGGCACAATTCCCTCTTCATGTATGGTTACCTGATGCCATGGAGGGGCCTACCCCTATATCAGCTCTTATACATGCCGCTACTATGGTAGCAGCGGGAATTTTTCTTGTAGCTCGGCTTCTTCCTCTGTTTACAGTTATACCCTACGTAATGAATTTCATTTCTTTGATAGGTATAATAACAATACTATTGGGAGCTACTTTGGCTCTTGCTCAAAGAGACATTAAGAGAAGTTTAGCCTATTCTACTATGTCTCAATTGGGTTATATTATGTTAGCTTTAGGTATGGGGTCTTATCGGGCTGCTTTATTTCATTTGATCACTCATGCCTATTCGAAAGCATTATTATTTTTAGGATCCGGATCCATTATTCATTCAATGGAAACCATTATTGGATATTCGCCAGACAAAAGCCAGAACATGGCTCTTATGGGAGGTTTAACAAAATATGTGCCAATTACAAAAACTGCTTTTTTGTTAGGTACACTTTCGCTTTGTGGTATTCCACCTCTTGCTTGTTTTTGGTCCAAAGACGAGATTCTTAATGATAGTTGGTTGTATTCACCAATTTTCGCGATAATAGCGTGTTTCACGGCGGGCTTAACTGCATTTTATATGTTTCGAATGTATTTACTTACTTTTGAAGGGCATTTAAATGTTCATTTTAAAAATTATAGCGGAAAAAAAAATAGCCCGTTCTATTCAATATCTATATGGGGTAAAGAAGGAGCGAAATCGCTAAAACAAAATTTTGTTTTATCAACAATAAATAATAATGAGAGCGTTTCCCTTTTTTCAAAAAAAACGTATCCAATTGATGGGAATGTAATAAATATAAATATGGTGCGACCCTTTAGTACTATTACTCATTTTTCCAAGAAAAAAACCTCCACGTATCCGCACGAATCAGACAATACTATGCTATTGCCGCTTCTTGTATTGGTCTTATTTACTTTGTTCGTTGGATCCATAGGAATTCCCCTCGATCCAGGAGGAATGAAATTTGATCTATTATCAAAATGGTTAATTCCGTCGATAAATCTTTCAAATTTGACCAATTCTCTGGATTGGTATGAATTCGTGATAAATGCCATTTTTTCAGTAAGTATAGCCTTTTTCGGGATAGTTATAGCGTCTCTTTTATATATGCCTGTTTATTCATCTTTCCAGAATTTTGGCTTAATTAATTCATTTGTTAAAAAGGGTCCTAAAAGAATTTTATGGGACCAAATAATGAATGTTATATATGATTGGTCATATAATCGTGGTTATATCGACGTTTTTTATGAAACAATTTTGACTAGGGGTGTAAGAGGTTTAGCTGAATTTATTTATTTTTTTGATAGACAAATAATTGATGGAATTACCAATGGGGTTGGTGTTACAAGTTTATTTGTCGGAGAGGCAATTAAATATGTAGGGGGCGGCCGAATTTCTTCTTATCTATTCTTGTATTTATTTTTTGTATCAATTTTTTTATTAATTTACTACGTTTTTCATTTCTAAATCTAAAACAGAAGTCTAGTCTATTAGAATAATTTCCAAATCGCTATCAAGATATCTATCAAATTCATATATATATATATATTTATATTATATATGTATATGAATTTTTATCTATATTTATTTTTTCCTTTCCATTCACTCGGATCTCTTCCGTTTCATCTATTTTGTCCGGATCGTGATCGTTCCTTTCTTCCGAACAAAAGGAGGGGGATGGGGCTTCTTC